AATAATAGAGTTTTCATGTTTACTATTTTAATTTATTTAATAGTATTAAATTAATAAAATTAAAAATTTTATAATTTTTTAATTTATTGTATAAAGTTTTATTTTGGCTTTTAAATTTGTTATCAGTTTAATTTATATGTAAATTTTTGTGAGAATTTTTATTTATTTTAATAGTAAGTAATTTTTTATTAATCGCAGTAATTAATATTATTAATTAAGGAAACTTAGAAATAGTAATATTGAAGAGTATTGGCTAAATTTGTGCCAGCAGCCGCGGTTATACGAATAATACAAATAAATTTTTTTAGTTTGAGTTAAATTGATTTTTATTAAATAAAAATAAATTTATTAGGTGAAATTTTAAATTTATAATAATTTTAAATAAAATAATTAAAGCTTGGAAATTTTATTAATAAACTAGGATTAGATACCCTATTATTTAAAATGTATTTTTGAAAGCTAAGGTAGTAATAGTTATGTTCTTGAAACTTAAAAAATTTGGCGGTATTTTAGTCTATTCAGAGGAACCTGTCTTGTAATCGATAATCCACGATGGACCTTACTTAAATTTGTAATCAGTTTATATACCGTCGTTATTAGAATATTTTATAAGAATGTTAATTTTCATAATTTTTAAAAAGAAAATATATCAGATCAAGGTGTAGCTAATATTTAAGTAGAGATGAGTTACAATAAAATTATTTATACGAATTTAAATTTGAAATATTTAATGAAGGTGGATTTGATAGTAAAATTATAAAGATTAATAATTTGATTTTAGCTCTAAAATATGCACACATCGCCCGTCACTCTTACTACTAAGGTAAGATAAGTCGTAACATAGTAGATGTACTGGAAAGTGTACCTAGAATGCAATTTAAAGCTTATTCAGTAAAGTATTTCATTTACATTGAAAAGATTTTTGTGCAAATCAATATAAATTGATTATATTTTATTTATTAATTAATTTTTTTTTTATTATAAATTATTTAAAATAATTATTATGAGATTTGTTTAAGTATTTTATAAAGAAAAAATAATTTTAATTATAGTTAAATAGTATTGTGAAAGAAAATTGAAATAATTTGAAAAATAAATATTTAAAAAGAAAATTTAATTTATTGTACCTTGTGTATCAGGGTTTATCAAATAAAAATTATTTATTATAATTTTCTCGATTTTAAAAGAGTTAATATATTATAAAAGTTAATATGATAAAATTATTTTATATAATATATAGGAAATGAAATGTTATTCGTTTTTAAAGGTATCTAGTTCTTTAAGAAATAAATTTAATTTAGAAATTTTATATTATTTAGTTAAATGTATTAATTAAATAATTATTTTATTTTAATATTTTGTGGGGTAAGCTATGAAATAAATTATTAAAAATTATTAAATAATTTAATAAATGTAAGCTTAGAAATAGCTATTATTAATGAAATTGTTATAATTTATTTTATTATATTGATTATTTATTTAATTTTAATTATGTATTAAAGTATTTATTTTAATTTTAAAAATAAAAAAATAATGATAAAATTAGTATATTATATTGTATAAATATAATTAATTGATAAGTTTTTATAAAGAACTCGGCAAAAATAATGTTCGCCTGTTTAACATAAACATGTCTTTTTGAATTTTTTTTAAAGTCTAGCCTGGCCACTGATAATTTAAATGGCCGCAGTATACTAACTGTGCAAAGGTAGCATAATCATTAGTCTTTTAATTGAAGGCTGGTATGAATGGTTGGACGAGATATTAACTGTTTCATAAAAATTTATAATAGAATTTTATTTTTTAGTCAAAAAGCTAAAATAATATTAAAAGACGAGAAGACCCTATAAATCTTTATACATAGATTATTAGAATTTCATAGATTTTTTTTGTTATAATAATTAATTGTATTTTATTGGGGTGATATTAAAATTTAATAAACTTTTAATTTTAAAAATCATTAATTTATGAATAATTGATCCGTTAATAACGATTAGAAAAATAAGTTACTTTAGGGATAACAGCGTAATTTTTTTGGAGAGTTCAAATCGATAAAAAAGATTGCGACCTCGATGATGGATTAAGATATAATTTTAGGTGTAGCCGCTTAAATTTTAAGTCTGTTCGACTTTTAAATTCTTACATGATCTGAGTTCAAGCCGGCGTAAGCCAGGTTGGTTTCTATCTTTAAAAAATTAAAATATTTCAGTACGAAAGGACCTAATATTTAATAAATAATTATTTTTATATTGAATATAAATAATTTATACTATTTTGGCAGATTAGTGCAATAAATTTAGAATTTATTTATGTGAATTTTATCACAAATAGTACTTGTTTTTTATAGAAAATTTGTTATTTATTATTGGAAGATTATTATTAATTATTTTTGTATTAGTAAGAGTAGCTTTTTTAACTCTTTTAGAACGAAAAGTTTTAGGATATATTCAAATTCGTAAGGGTCCTAATAAAGTTGGAATTGCTGGAATTCCTCAGCCTTTTTGTGATGCAATTAAATTATTTACTAAGGAACAAACTTATCCTTTGTTATCTAATTATATTTCTTATTATTTTTCTCCTATTTTTTCTTTATTTTTATCTTTATTAGTATGAATATGTATACCTATATTTGTTAAAATTTTTTCATTTAATTTAGGTTTATTATTTTTTCTTTGTTGTACTAGTTTAGGGGTTTATACAGTTATAATTGCTGGATGATCTTCAAATTCTAATTATGCGTTATTAGGAGGGTTACGAGCTGTTGCTCAAACAATTTCTTATGAAGTAAGATTAGCTTTAGTTTTATTAAGTTTTATTTTTTTAATTGGAGGTTATAATATATTAATATTTTACAAGTATCAAATATTTGTGTGGTTTTTATTTATTATATTTCCTATAGCTTTAGTTTGGTTTAGAATTTCTTTAGCAGAAACCAATCGTACTCCATTTGATTTTGCGGAAGGAGAATCAGAGTTGGTATCTGGATTTAATGTAGAATATAGAAGAGGAGGTTTTGCTTTAATTTTTTTAGCTGAATATGCAAGAATTTTATTTATAAGTATATTATTTTGTGTAATATTTTTGGGAGGGGATGTATTTTCATTTTTTTTTTATATTAAATTGACTTTTGTTTCTTTTATATTTATTTGAGTTCGAGGTACATTACCTCGTTTTCGGTATGATAAATTAATATATTTAGCTTGAAAGAGTTTTTTACCTTTTTCACTAAATTTTTTATTATTTTTTGTTGGGTTTAAAATTTTTTTAATTTATTTAATTTAATGTATTTTTTTTAGTAAAGTTAATAGAAAATTTGATTTCTATCTTATGTTTTCAAAACATATGCTTATTTCAAGCTCATTAACTAGTTTAATAAATTATCTCATCATTTAATAATCAGAGGGTTAAATATAAAATAAGCAAAATAAATTACAGTTAAAATTTGTCCTACTAATACATAAGGTTCTTCAACTGGTCGAGCTCCAATTCATGTTAATAAAATTACTGTTACTACTATTATTCAAAATAAAATTTGATTAATTGGATAAAATTGGATCCCTCGGAATTTACTTAAATGGTAAAATGGAAGAATAGCTAAAATTGCAATAGAAAGAACTAATGCAATCACTCCTCCTAATTTATTAGGGATTGATCGTAAAATTGCATAAGCAAATAAAAAATATCATTCAGGTTGAATGTGTACAGGAGTTACTAAGGGATTGGCAGGGATAAAATTATCTGGGTCTCCTAGTAAATAAGGGTTGATTAGTACTAGTAAAATTAAAATTATTGTTATTACAATAAATCCTACAATATCCTTAAAAGTAAAGTAGGGATGAAAAGGAATTTTATCAATATTAGAATTTAATCCTATTGGGTTACTTGATCCTGTTTCATGTAAAAATAAAATATGAATTAATGTAGCGGCTAATACAATAAATGGTAAAATAAAATGAAATGTAAAGAATCGAGTTAATGTTGCATTATCAACGGCAAATCCTCCTCATACTCATTGTACTAAGTCAATTCCTAAATAAGGAATAGCAGATAATAAATTAGTAATAACTGTAGCTCCTCAAAAAGATATTTGTCCTCATGGAAGAACATACCCTATAAATGCTGTTCCTATTACTAAAAATAAAATAATTACTCCTACTAATCAAGTAGGAGTAAATAGGTATGAACCATAATATATTCCTCGTCCTACATGTAAATAAATACAAATAAAAAAAAATGATGCTCCATTAGCATGTATAGTTCGTAATAATCAACCATAATTTACATCTCGGCAAATATGATTTACTCTATTAAAAGCTAGTCTAATATCTGCTGTATAATGTATGGCTAAAAATAATCCAGTTAAAATTTGAATTATTAAACATAAAAATAGTAAAGATCCGAAATTTCATCAAGCAGAGATATTAATAGGGGCTGGTAAATCAACTAAAGCACTATTAGCAATTCTAAAAATTGGGTGTTTGATTCGTAAAGGTTTGTTCATTAGTTAAATATAGGTCGAAGGGGACCCTTAAATAAATTAGTAATTTTTACTACAGCAATTAAAGTAATTAATAAATAATTTATTAATAAAATTGTTAATAAATTAGTAGGATAATTATATAATTTATTTAAAGATAATGAATTTTCTATTAAATAAGAATTTATATCATAAATTGATTTAATTTCTAAATTTTGGTATTGTAATAAATTATTTTTGTCTATGAAGAATAATATAATAATTATTAATATAAAAATTGATAAAGAAATTAATAATAATTTAATTGAAAATGTAAATATTTCATTTGAAGCTAATGAAGTTACATAAATAAATAATACTAACATTCCTCCTAAAAAAACTAAAAATAAAATATAAGAGAATCAGAATCTTTTAGTTATAAGACCTGATGTTAAAGTTACTAATGTTGTTTGAATAAGTAAAATTAATCCTATTGCTAATGGATGTTTTATATTTATGAAAATAAAATTAAAAATAATTAAAAGTGATAGTAAAGTTCATTGTATAATATCAAGAGGTAGTTTAATTAAAATATTAATTTTGGGGATTAATGATAAGGAATTTTCTTTTCTCTTGAAGTTTTAAAAGAAATAATCTTATTTTTGATTTACAAGACCAATGTTTTTATTAAACTATTAAAACTAATGATAGCAATTTTAAATTGAAGTTTGCCAAGTATTTTATTTATTATAGGAGTATTTACTTTTGTTTCTAATCGAAAACATTTATTGTCTATATTGTTAAGATTAGAATATATTGTTTTGAGATTATTTCTTTTATTATTTATTTATTTAAATATATTAAATTATGAAAATTTTTTTAGAATAATATTTTTAACATTTAGAGTTTGTGAAGGAGCATTAGGTCTTTCAATTTTAGTGTCAATAATTCGAACACATGGTAATGATTATTTTCAAAGATTTAATATTTTACAATGTTAAAAATTATTATTAGAATTTTATTTTTATTTCCATTGTGTTTAATCTATAATAGTTATTGAATGGTACAAAGTTTCTTATTTTTATTAAGTTTTATTTTTATTTTAATAAATATATATAGAAATTATTTTATATCAATTTCATATCTATTTGGTTGTGATATAATTTCATATGGATTAATTTTATTAAGTTTATGAATTGTTTCTTTAATATTAATAGCAAGAGAATCTATTTATAAATTTATAAATTATACTAATTTATTTTTATTAAATATTATTTTGTTATTAATTTTATTAGTATTGGCTTTTAGAAGAATAAATTTATTTATGTTTTATTTATTTTTTGAAAGAAGTTTAATTCCTATTTTATTTTTAATTTTAGGTTGAGGGTATCAACCTGAACGTTTACAAGCAGGAGTTTATTTATTATTTTATACTTTATTAGTTTCTTTACCCATATTAATTGGTATTTTTTACTTATATAAATTTACAGGAACTTTAAATTTTTATTTATTAAACAATTATATATTTAATTATGAAATTCTTTATTTTTCATTAGTTATAGCTTTTTTAGTAAAAATACCTATATTTTTAGTTCATTTGTGATTTCCAAAGGCTCATGTAGAAGCTCCAGTTTCTGGTTCAATAATTTTGGCTGGAATTATGCTAAAATTAGGGGGATATGGTTTATTACGAGTATTTCCTTTTTTACAAATAATAGGATTAAAATTTAATTTTATTTGAATTAGAATTAGATTATTAGGGGGAGTATTAGTTAGATTAATTTGTTTACGTCAAACTGATTTAAAGGCATTAATTGCTTATTCTTCAGTAGCTCATATGGGGATTGTATTAGCGGGTTTAATAACTTTAACTTATATAGGGATTTGTGGTTCTTACACTTTAATAATTGCTCATGGATTGTGTTCTTCAGGTTTATTTTGTTTAGCTAATATTTCTTATGAACGGATAGGAAGTCGTAGTTTATTAATTAATAAGGGGATATTAAATTTTATACCTTCTATAGCATTATGATGGTTTTTATTAAGATCTGCTAATATAGCTGCTCCACCTACTTTAAATTTATTAGGAGAAATTTCTTTAATTAATAGAATTGTTAGATGATCTTGAATTTCTATATTAATATTATCTTTATTATCTTTTTTTAGAGCTGCCTATACTTTATATTTATATGCTTATAGTCAACATGGGAAGATTTTTTCTGGAGTTTATTCATTTAGAGGAGGTTCTGTTCGAGAATTTTTGCTTTTATTTTTACATTGATTTCCTTTAAATTTATTAATTTTAAAGGGAGATATATGTATATTATGATTATGTTTAAATAGTTTAATAAAAATATTGATTTGTGGTGTCAATGATAAGAAATTTTCTTTTTAAATCGTGAAATATTTATCAATTTGTACAATTAGTTTTGTGAGATTATTTTTTTTTAGTTTATTTTCTTTTTTAATAGGAGTAATTTTTATTATAAATGATTATAGTATTTTTATTGAATGAGAAATTGTTTCATTAAATTCAGTTAATATTGTTATAACCTTGTTATTGGATTGAATAAGTTTAATTTTTATATCTTTTGTTTTGATAATTTCTTCTTTAGTAATTTTTTATAGAAAGGAATATATGGAAAGTGATTATAAAATTAATCGTTTTATTATATTGGTATTAATATTTGTGACTTCTATAATAATATTAATTATTAGTCCTAATTTAATTAGAATTTTATTAGGATGAGATGGATTAGGACTTGTTTCTTATTGTTTAGTTATTTATTTTCAAAATGTAAAATCTTATAATGCAGGGATATTAACTGCTTTATCTAATCGAATTGGGGATGTTGCATTATTATTAGCTATTGCTTGAATATTAAATTATGGTAGTTGAAATTATATTTTTTATTTAGAAAGTATAAAGGATAATTTTGAAATAATAATTGTAGGGAGATTAGTAATATTAGCAGCTATAACTAAGAGTGCTCAAATTCCTTTTTCTTCTTGATTACCAGCTGCTATAGCAGCTCCTACTCCTGTTTCAGCTTTAGTTCATTCTTCTACTTTAGTAACAGCTGGAGTATATTTATTAATTCGATTTAATATTTTATTAAGATCATGTTGATTAGGTAATTTATTATTATTATTATCTGGGTTAACTATATTTATAGCTGGATTAGGAGCAAATTATGAATTTGATTTAAAAAAAATTATTGCTTTATCTACTTTAAGTCAATTAGGTTTAATAATAAGAATTTTATCTATAGGATATTATAAATTAGCTTTTTTTCATTTATTAACTCATGCTTTATTTAAAGCATTATTATTTATATGTGCGGGAGCTATTATTCATAATATAAATAATTCTCAAGATATTCGATTGATGGGTAGATTAAGATTAATAATACCATTAACTTCTTCATGTTTTAATGTAGCTAATTTAGCTTTATGTGGGATACCTTTTTTAGCAGGATTTTATTCTAAGGATTTAATTTTAGAAACAGTTTCTTTATCTTATATTAATATATTTTCATTTTTTTTGTATTTTTTTTCTACAGGATTAACAGTATGTTATTCTTTTCGATTAGTATATTATACAATGACAGGGGATTCAAATTTTTCTTCTTTGAATATATTAAATGATGAAGGTTGAGTTATATTAAAAAGTATAATAGGTTTATTAATTTTAAGAATTTTTGGGGGAAGAATGTTAAGTTGATTAATTTTTCCTACTCCAGTAGTAGTAATTCTTCCTTTTTATTTAAAGTTAATAACTTTATTTGTTTGTATTGTAGGAGGAATTAGAGGTTATTTAATTTCTAATATTTCTTTATTTTTTAATAATAGGGCTTTAAATAATTATAATTTTTCTTATTTTTTAGGGTCAATATGGTTTATACCTTATATTTCTACATACGGTATTATTAATTATTCTTTAATTATTGGTAGAATAACAGTTAAATCTTTTGATCAAGGGTGATCAGAATATTTTGGGGGGCAACAACTTTATTTAAATTTAATAAAGAATTCTCAATTAAATCAGATATTACAGAATAATAATTTAAAAATTTATTTATTAAGTTTTATTTTTTGAATTATAATTTTATATTTATATATAATTTGCTTTTATTCAAATAGCTTATAATTAGAGTATAACACTGAAGATGTTAGGGAGATTAGTTTAATCTTTGAATATAGTGAATTTTTGTTAGTAATTTATAAAAAAAAATATTTTTAATTTTACAATGAAAATGTAATGTTTTTATTAAACTATATAAATATAGAAGTATAAATGGAATTTAACCATTAAAAGAGAAAAGTTAGCAGCTTTTACTTGAACATCATACTTCTTTAATTGGAGTATTGATCTCATTTCTATCATTAACAGTGATAAGCCTCTTTTTGGCTTCAATTAAAGAATAAGGGTATAAAATTACCTAAGATTAGGTCGAAACTAATTGCAATGTATCGCTTCATATTCAAGGTAGATTGAAAAATCAATACTTTTTGAATGCAAATCAAATGTTATAATTAACTACAACCCTAATTAATTTGATCAGTTTAATATCCCTTGATTTCATTCATGGTATAATCCTAATAATAAAATTAAAATAAAAATAATAGATGTAATTGTTCACATTATTAAATTTGAGAATTTAATAATTAAGATAATTGGGAGAATTAAAGCAATTTCTACATCAAAAATTAAAAAAATAATTGTAATTAAAAAAAACCGTAGAGAAAATGGAAGTCGAGAAGAAGATTTTGGGTCAAATCCACATTCAAATGGAGAAGCTTTTTCTCGGTCTACTAATGTTTTTTTTGAAAGGATTGAAGCTAGTAGTATTACTACAATTGAAATTAATAAAATAATTGAACTAATTGTTAAAATTGATAAAATTATCTATACTATTAATAATAGACCTTATGATTGGAAGTCAAATATACTTTTTATACTATATAGATTAATTAATTATCCTCCTCATCAATAGATTGAAATATAAAGGAATAATCAAACAATATCAACAAAATGTCAATATCAAGCGGCAGCTTCAAATCCGAAATGATGTGTTTTTGAAAAATGATTACTTAAGTGTCGAATTAAACATACTAGAAGGAAAGTAGTTCCAATTAAAACATGAACCCCATGGAATCCTGTTGCTATAAAAAAAGTTGAACCATATACGGAATCTGCAATTGTAAATGGGGCTTCAATATATTCATAAGCTTGTAAAATTGTAAAATAAATTCCTAAAATAACTGTAAAGAATAATCCTTGAGTAGTTTGTGAGTGATTTCCTTCTATTAAACTATGGTGAGCTCAAGTTACAGTAATTCCTGAAGTTAATAAAATTACTGTATTCAATAGTGGAATTTGAAATGGGTTAAAAGGAGTAATTCCTATAGGAGGTCATATTGCTCCTAATTCAATTGATGGGGATAAACTACTATGAAAAAATGCTCAAAAAAATGATACAAAGAATAAAATTTCTGATAAAATGAATAAGATTATTCCTCATCGTAATCCTGTAGTTACAGCATCAGTATGTAATCCTTGAAATGTTCCTTCTCGTGAAACATCTCGTCATCATTGATAAACAGTTAAAATAGTAATAATATTTCCTAATAAAAATAAAGATATATCATATTGATGGGATCATTTTACTATCCCAGAAACAGTTGTTATTGCTCCAATTGAAGCTGTTAATGGTCATGGACTATAGTCTACTAAATGAAAGGGATGATTTGAGTGAGTTGACATTAGTTTACTTCTCTAGAATATAGAGTTCTAAGAACAGCAAATACATAAGATTGAATTATAGCGACAGCTGATTCAAGAACTAATAGAGCAATTTGTGTAATAATTAATAATGTTAGTATAATTGTTGATATAGAAGGTCCAGTATTACCTAAAAGAGTTAATAATAAATGTCCAGCAATTATATTAGCTGTTAATCGTACAGCTAAAGTACCAGGTCGAATAATATTACTAATTGTTTCAATACAAACCATAAAAGGTATTAAAATTGCTGGTGTTCCTTGAGGGACTAAATGAGCAAATATATGTTGTGTGTTATTAATTCATCCAAATAATATAAAACATAATCATAATGGCATTGCTAATGTAAGAGTTAAGGTTAAATGACTTGTTCTTGTAAAAATATAAGGGAATAACCCTATAAAATTATTAAATAAAATTATAGAAAATAATGATACAAAAATAAAAGTAGATCCATTAGTTCCTATAGGACCTAATAGAATTTTAAATTCTTTATGTAAAGTTAATAAAATATTATTTCAAAAAATATGATATCGAGAAGGTATTAATCAATATATTGAAGGAATTATTAAAATACCTAAAAATGTTCTTAATCAATTTAATGATAAATTAAAAATGCTTGAAGAAGGGTCAAATACTGAAAATAAATTTGTTATCATTTTCAATTTAATGAATTTATAGATTGTGTTTTACTAATTAAGTTAGATTTAGGTATAAAAGGAATAAAAGAATAATAATTTATTATATTAAAAATTACAAATGCAATTGAAAAAATAATAAATAAACTTAATCAACCAATTGGAGCTATTTGAGGGATTAAAAAATATCAATAAGTTGATAATTTTAGTTTGACAAACTAATGTTATATACCTTTAACTAATTTTTTCATTAGAAGTAAGTGCTAATTTACTATAAAATGGTTTAAGAGACCAGTACTTGCTTTCAGTCATCTAATGAAGAGTTTATACTAGAAATTCATTTAATAAAATAATTTACTGGGATTCTTTCAATGACAATTGGTATAAAACTATGATTAGCTCCGCAAATTTCTGAACATTGTCCATAAAATAAACCAGGTCGGTTAATTAAGAAGTTTGTTTGGTTTAATCGACCAGGAGTTCCATCTACCTTTACTCCTAGAGCTGGAATAGTTCAAGAATGAATTACGTCTGCAGCTGTTACTAAAATTCGAATTTGTGAATTTATTGGTAAAACTACTCGGTTATCAACATCTAATAAGCGAAAACTATCAATTGATAATTCATTAGTAGGAATTATATATGAATCAAATTCAATGTTTTTAAAGTCTGAATATTCATAACTTCAGTATCATTGATGTCCAATTGCTTTTAAAGTAATAGAAGGTTCATTAATTTCATCTACTAAATATAAAAGTCGAAGAGAAGGAAATGCAATAAATAATAAAATAATTGCAGGTAAAATTGTTCAGATAATTTCAATAGTTTGTCCGTGTAATAAATATCGATTTACATATTTATTAAAAAATAGTATAAATATTAAATATCCTACTAGAATAGTAATTATTACTAAAATTAAAAGTGCGTGGTCATGAAAAAAGACTAATTGTTCTATTAAAGGGGAAGAACTATCTTGTAAACCTAAATTTGATCATGTTGACATTTATTTTCTAATAAAAGTAAAATACTTTATATATGGAGCTTAAATCCATTGCACTAATCTGCCATATTAGAAGTTAGTTAATAAAGGCAATTCAGAATAACTATGTTCAGCTGGTGGAGTATTTTGTAATCATTCAATTGATGAATTTAATTGAACAGGGTATAAAACTTGACGTTGTGAAATTAAACTTTCTCAAATAATAAAAAAGAAAAATAAAATTCCTAGTAAAGAGATTGTTGATCCAATAGTAGAAACTACATTTCAAGTTGTATAAGCATCAGGATAATCTGAGTATCGTCGAGGTATTCCTGCTAAACCTAAGAAATGTTGAGGGAAAAATGTGATATTAACTCCAATAAATATAATAGTAAATTGACTTTTTAATATTTTATTATTTAATGTTAATCCTGTAAATAAAGGGTATCAATGAACAAATCCTGCTATAATAGCAAATACAGCTCCTATAGATAATACATAATGGAAATGAGCAACTACATAATATGTATCATGAAGAATAATATCTACTGAAGAATTAGCTAAAATAACTCCAGTTAATCCCCCTACTGTAAATAAAAAGACAAACCCTAAAGCTCATAGAGTAGCTGGGGAAGAATTTAATTGCGTTCCGTAAAGAGTTGCTAATCAACTAAAAATTTTAATTCCTGTTGGAACGGCAATAATTATAGTAGCTGATGTAAAATAAGCTCGGGTATCAACGTCTATTCCTACTGTGAATATATGGTGGGCTCATACAATAAATCCTAATAAACCAATAGCTAATATAGCATAAATTATTCCTAATGAACCAAAAGTTTCCTTTTTTCCTGATTCTTGGCTAATAATATGAGAAATTATTCCAAATCCAGGTAAAATTAGAATATAAACTTCAGGGTGACCAAAAAATCAGAATAAATGTTGATATAAAATTGGGTCTCCTCCTCCGGCGGGATCAAAGAATGAAGTATTAAGATTTCGGTCTGTTAATAATATAGTAATAGCACCTGCTAATACTGGTAAAGATAATAAAAGTAATAAAGCTGTGATTACTACTGATCATACAAATAATGGTATTCGATCAAAGGTAATTCCAGTTGATCGTATATTAATTACTGTTGTAATAAAATTTACAGCTCCTAAAATTGAAGAAATTCCTGCTAAATGTAAAGAAAAAATAGCTAAATCAACAGAAGCTCCTCCATGTGCAATATTAGAAGATAATGGTGGGTAAACAGTTCATCCTGTTCCAGCTCCGTTTTCTACTATACTACTTACTAATAATAAAGTTAGTGCAGGGGGTAGAAGTCAAAAACTTATATTATTTATTCGAGGGAAGGCTATATCTGGGGCTCCTAATATTAAAGGGACTAATCAATTTCCAAATCCTCCAATTATAATTGGTATTACTATAAAGAAAATTATAATAAAAGCATGAGCTGTGACAATTACATTATAAATTTGATCATCTCCAATTAATGCTCCAGGATGTCCTAATTCAGCTCGGATTAAAATTCTTAAAGAAGTACCAATTATTCCTGATCAAGCTCCAAAAATAAAATATAAAGTACCAATATCTTTGTGATTAGTTGAAAATAACCATTGTCGCGATTAAATGGCTGAAGTTTAGGCAATAGACTGTAAATCTATTTATGAGAATTATTCTCTTTAATCAAAATGGCCTTATAGTCAATAATGACATTAGACTGCAATTCTAAAGGAGTGAATAATTTACTAAGGCTTAAAAGATTCTTCTTATATTTATAGCTTTGAAGGCTATTAGTTTATTTAACTTAAAGCCTTAAAATAAAAAATATAAAGAAGAAATTAGGAATAATCCAAATGAAGAAAAAAATGAAAATGTTATAAAAATTTTTATAAAAATTGATTTATAAATAGAAGAATTTAATCAATTATTTTCGTAATAATTTAGTATAAAAGCTCTATATGATAATCGTATATAAAAATATAATGTGATTAAAGTTATTAAAACTATAAAAGTTAATAAAAATAATTGATTATTAATAGCTAGAGATTGAATGACAATTCATTTTGGGAAAAATCCTAAAAATGGAGGTAATCCTCCTAGGGATAATAAGTTAAAAAATAAAAAAAATTTTATAATTTTTGAATGAAAAAATAATGAAAATAATTGATTAATATGAGATATTTTAAATATATTAAATATAAAAATTATTGCAAATGTTAAAAATGAATAAAATATGAAATAAGTTAATCATAATATATTACTATTGTATATTGCAGCTAGTATTCAACCCAAATGATTAATTGAGGAATAAGCTATTAATTTACGTAAAGAAGTTTGGTTTAATCCTCCTAATGCCCCAATTAATCTTGAAAGAATAATTCTTGTTATAATTAATGGCTTAAAAATAATATAAGAAATTAATATTAAAGGAGCAATTTTTTGTCAGGTTATTAAAATTAATGAATTTGATCAAGATAACCCTTCTATTACGTTAGGGAATCAGAAATGAAAAGGAGCAGATCCTCTTTTTAAGAGAAGAGAAGAAAAAATTATTATTTCTATAAAGTAATTTGAATTTGTTTTTCTTGAATTTAGTAAAAATAAAATTACTGCAAATAAAAATACTGAAGATGCTAATGCTTGTGTTAAAAAATACTTTAATGAGGCTTCTGTAGATATTAATTTATTATCTCTTATTAGGGGAATAAAAGATAATAAATTAATTTCTAACCCTATTCAAGCACCTAACCATGAATTAGCTGAAATAGAAATTAATGTTCCTATAATTAAAATTCTGAAAAATATAATTTTTGATGAATTATTAAAAATTAAAAAGAAAAGGATTAAAACCTTTATAAATGGGGTATGAACCCAGTAGCTTAATTAGCTTATCTTTTTTATTAAAATTATATTTGGTGTATGATGCACAAAAGTTTTTGATACTTTTAGAAATAGTTTAATTCTATTAAATATAATGAATGTAATATTATTACATAATTTACCCTATCAAGGTAATCCTTTTTATCAGGCAATTCATT